ATCGGCTAATTGTTCTCTAATAGCACCTGCCCCCGTAGAGATTTCTCGATTTCGAAATTTATCGAAACCTTGAGTAGTAAAAAAAAGTGGGATGCTGTATTTCCAGGATTGGATTTCATATTCGAATGAACCTCGTAATCGTAAGAAAGTAGGTTTTTTAGCTATGGACCTAGCAAAAGAAAAATTGAGATAGGTTCCTATAGGATTGGATTCCCCCCCCCTCACAATCGGACGTGAAGGTTTCCTCTCATCCGGCTCGAGTAGTTACACCAAATAAAGAAAGGGGTTCTTCTTCTTTTTAAACTTTGTTCGATAAAATCCTACAAAAAGCTACTCTTTACTCAAGTTCCCAGTAAGGACCAGCCTTTCATTGATTCATTCTTATCTTATTTTTTTTATTTTCACTCTAACTTTTTTACTTTAATTTTATATTTATTTATGTTTACGAAAAAATGAAATGGGAAATTATTGAGTAGTCTACTTCCCCTCAAATGATGAATTCACTGAAATGAAAAGAATATTTTTTGACTCTTAAAGGATTTATTTGTCTATATATTATATTGTTCCATTCGATCTTTTTTAGGTCCCTACTCACCTCGATGGTTATGACATGATGCCCCTTGAAGCATATATGCGATAGATAGGCTCCTGTAACCATGCTATATTCACTTGCCTGAACAGAATTTCTCTCTAAAAGAAATGGAATGTATAATTCCACCAAAGAAATTCCACAAAACAAAAAAGTCTTTTTTCACGAGGTATAACTAGCTATTCCTATATTATCTGTTTCGTAATCGACCATGGATCAATTCCCCTTTACTTACATTTTTAAGTCTTGAATGCACCCATAATTCTGAGCTTCATGTTCCTCCTCCCAAGATACACGTCAGAGCCGGGGGCATCCCAATCAGATTGAATGGGATAACAGTTTCTCAATCCGAATCTGTCAAATTAAAATTTAGATCAAATCACACATCGCAATATACTAGGCCCTCTAATTCCCTAAGGGGCTTATCTAAAAGATTCGCAATATAACTAGGAAGGCATTTCAAATACCACACATGAGTCACTGGACATGCGAGTTTGATGTATCCCATTTTGTACCTGCGTATCTGAGAATCAACAAATTCTACCCCGCATTCTTCACAAGATTTCGGGTCTTCTTTTTCAACCCCAATAGCTCGGTAATTTACACAAGCACAAATACCACTTTTTATGGGTCCAGAAATTCTTTCACAAAACAATCCATCTTTCTCCGGTTTATTGGTTTTATAATGAAAAGTATAGGGTTTTTTCACCTCTCCAACTATCTCTCCATTGGGTAGAATTTTATTTGCCCAAGCCCTGATTTGTTGAGGGGAAACTGGTCCAATTCGAAGTTGTTGATGTTTATACTGGTCGATCATAGAATCGAAATTCTGATTCATTGAGATTAAGCTTCCTTCCTATTAATCTGAAAGTTCTTTTCAGATACAAGGAAATGATTCAGTTCTAGGGCCAAAGATCGTAGTTCTCGAACGAGCACTCGAAAAGATTCTGGAGCACCCTCTGGGTTAGGTACTGTTCCTCCAATAATCGTAGCACCAAGTACTTCTTGACGAGCTCTAATATGATCAGATTTATAAGTAAGCATTTCTTGTAAGATATGAGCAACACCAAATCCCTCTAGAGCCCAAACTTCCATTTCTCCTACTCGCTGCCCCCCTTGTTTGGCCCTACCTCTAAGGGGTTGTTGTGTAACAAGTGCGTAATGCCCACTGGAACGTCCATGGATTTTATCATCAACTTGATGAATTAATTTTAGGATATAGGACTTTCCCATTAGAACAGGTTGTTCAAAAGGATCTCCTGTTCTTCCATCAAATATTCTGCTTTTTCCCGGATATTCGGGTTCAAATACCCATGGATTTTTTGTTTGCTTACTGGCTTCATATAATTCAGAAAAAACAAGTTTTCTTGAGGCCTCTTGCTCATATCTCTCATCAAAGGGTGCTATTCTATAATGTCTCTTTAACAGATCCCCCGCTAACCCGAGTGAACATTCAAATATCTGTCCCACATTCATTCGTGAGGGGACTCCCAATGGGTTGAATACCATATCAACGGGCGTTCCATCTTGCAAATAGGGCATATCTTGTCTAGACAAAATTTTAGAAATTATACCTTTATTCCCATGCCTTCCAGCTATTTTATCCCCCACTTTGATTTCACGTTTATGTGAAATATATACACGAATCCTTTCTTGATTATAATTGGAACCCCCCTTTCTACGGATCCATCTCACATCAATAACTCGGCCCCTTCCACCTATAGGTAGTCTTAGCGAAGTTTCTTTTGAAGTGGATACCTGAATGCCAAGTATAGCTCGTAATAATCTATCCTCTGGGGCATATGATGATTCATTCGCTGTCTGAGGTGTTAATTTACCTACTAAGATATCACCTGTTTCTATCCAAGATCCCAGCATAACAATTCCATTTCTGTCTAAATTTCGGAGTAAATGAGCCTCTAAATGCGGAATCTCCTTAGTTATTCTTTCAGGACCTTGGCTTGTTACATGAGTCTGAATTTCATATTTCCGGATGTGAAAAGAAGTATAAATATCTTCATAAATCAGACGTTCACTAATTAGTACTGCGTCTTCAAAATTGTAACCTTCCCATGGCATATAAGCTACTAATACATTTTTTCCTAAAGCGAGTTCCCCACCAGCTGTGGCCGCACCACCCGCTAGAATTTGTCCCTTTTTAATATATTTACCCCGCCGAACCTGAGTTTTTTGATGCATAAAAGTATTCTTGTTGGAACGTTGATACATAACTAATGGAATGCTTAGAGTATCCCCATTACTTGAGAAAACGATCTTGTGAGTATCAGTATAAATGATTTTTCCCTTGTGTTCGGCTATAGCTGAAATACCCGAATCTAGAGCCGTTTGGCCTTCCAACCCAGTTCCAACAATGCACTTTTCAGAACGAGAAAGGGGAACTGCTTGGCGCTGCATATTAGAACTCATTAAAGCTCGATTCGCATCATTATGCTCGATAAAAGGAATGAGGGAAGCTCCAATAGAAAAATATTGGAAAGGAAAAATGCTTCTAAGATGAATCTCTTCCCATGCAATAGTCAGGAATTCTTGACGATATCGAGCCGGAACAACCTGTTGTTCTTGAATACCCCGATTCAAGGCCAAAGAATTTCCTGCTGCTACCATATAATATTCATCTCTATTTGGTGATAAATAAACCATCTGTGCCTCTTTTGATCTCTCAGATAATTCATAAAAAGGACTCTCTATAGATCCCCAATAACCAACCTTAACATGAGTAGCTAATGATCCAATAAGTCCAACATTGATTCCTTCGGACGTGTCAATTGGGCAAATACGTCCATAGTGACTCGGGTGGATATCTCGTATCCGAAAACTAGCAGTTCGCCCCGTCAATCCCCCAGGACCCAAATAACTCCATTTTCGCCCATGAACAATTTGTGTCAACGGATTAGTTCGATCCAAAACTTGAGATAAAGGGTGTAGGCCAAAAAATGATTCATAAGTAGTTGTTAATGAAGTTGAAGTTACCAAATTTTGAGGAGTCGGTATCAATTTATGCCTGATTGCTCCACATATAGTTCCTCGAACCGCATTTTCTAAACGAACAAGAGCCAATCCGAATTGATCCTGTAATAGATCTGCGACAGAACGAATACGTTTATTTTTCAAGTGATTCATATCGTCAAGTATACCCATTCCAAATTTCATTTCAATCAAATGATCCACAGCAGCCAATAGATCTTGTGGTAACAAAAATGTATTGTTTTGGGGTATATCAAGATTCAGTCTCCGGTTTATATTTCGTCGACCAATCTTTCCTAATTCACATCTTTGGTAAAAAAATTTCTTTTGTAATTCCTTGCATAAGGACTCAGAAAATACCGGATCTCCCCCTACCCCTACACAAGCAAATTGTTGATAAAACTCCAGAATAGCATTTTCTTTTGACCCAATCTTTTTTTTCTCTTTTTCATTCGGGAAAGACAAGAAAATCTCAGGGTAACAAACATTATCTAGAATTTCTCTTATATTCGAACCCATAGCTGATGATAGAACTAGAATAGATATTTTTTGTTTTCTACTTACACGGGCCCATATCCTTGCTTTTCTGTCAATTTCTAATTCTGACCTTCCCCCCCAATCCGATATTATAGTACTGGTATAGACAGAAATTCCGTTATGTTCCAATTCTGAACGGTAGTAAATACCAGGACTTTGCAATATTTGGTTGATCACAATTCGGTATATTCCATTTACTATAGAGGTTCCAAAAGAATTCATTATAGGGATGTTCCCAATAAAAACTGTTTGTTCTTGCATATTTATATCGGTTTTCCAAATTAAGACCGCGGGTACATATAATTCAGAAGAATATGTGAGTGATTCATATACAGCATCTCTTTCTTTTATCAAGGGCTCTACCAATTGATATGTTTCCACAAATAAATTAAATTCAATTTCTTGATCTCTATCTTCAATTTTTGGAAACTTATGAAATTCTTCCGCCAAGCCCTGATTAATGAACCTAAAAAATCCCTCAAATTGTATCTGAATAAATCCAGGTATTGTGGACATTCCTTCATTTCCATTCTGGAGCATCTTAATCTGAAGTTTCCTCTTTATTGAAAAAATCCCATTATTGGCTTAGCTCACTATTCATCGAACCATACCGATCGATCTAGCAATGATGGAATGGGTATTCTGTTTACTGAATCACATAAAATTTTAGCCAACTCTATCCATATATATCATACGTATGAACGGAAGCAAGACAGAGAAATGGAGGGCATTTTTTACGCAAGTTCGAATTTGAGCCAGGTACAAATAGAAAGAAATTAAAATTGATAAAGCATTCCTGGGAAAAAATTATGTCACTTAGGTTGACGGAGTCTTTTATCGGTATCGGATAAGAAAATTGATCCAATTTCTACCCAATTCTTTTATTATGATATTACGATCAGGGTACAAAAAATAAAAAATAAATGAATTTGGGAATCAATCCGCTCTCTATGAATGAGATAAAAACAGAAGAATCAGGAATAGCATAGAGTTTAACTATTTTTAGCACAAACGCTCAAAAAGTAATTCGCAAATCTTTTTTGGTAGTAGAATTTATAAAATACAATTGAATTGCGTACGTAATACTCATAGGAGTAATCTTTAGGAAGTACATACCGGCACATGCCGATATAGCTATCCATATATCGCATCTTTTCTCATAATTGAACTTGGTGCAACATAGGTCAAGTCGCACTCGATCAAAAATCATAATGTCTATTTTCTATTCATTCGGTATCCACGTATAAAAATTCCAGCTCTGTAGTTTACACTGTTCTGGGGTTTACATATACACATATAATATTATAATTGATTATAATTGTAATTGATAATAATTAGTCGTAAATCAATTGGATTTTTCATCCATTAAGGGAATACAAATGGAATTTGGCGACATGGCCAAGTGGTAAGGCGGGGGACTGCAAATCCTTTATCCCCAGTTCAAATCTGGGTGTCGCCTGATCAACAAAAAAAGACTTGGAAGTTTTTAATCCTGCTGATCGAACTTGACAAATTCTTGCCCCGCAAAAGCATAGGCAAGGGACTAGATCTGTCGATACTTGATTTTGAGAACCCGTAGGTCCTATAAAAGACTGTCATCTTTTTTATAAAAATTTATAAAAATCTGGTTTCTGAGTGTGGCTCAAACAGATAACAATAAATCTGAAGCAATCCAATCTTATTAATGCATTGGTTTGGGCTATTCTGAATTGAACCAAATAAAAGAAATAATGATAATTCATTCTATTCTGGGCATCAGAACTATGAAAATAAGAAGTCGTAAATCTTGGTATCCAAGGATTCCTAAGAGACACTCCATTTTGGTTCCTAAGGTTAAAGATGTGGAAAGAACTGAGCGAGGATACTTTGTATCCAAACTCAGGATAGGCTCTGAGTGCTCAGAAATGAAATCAAAATGGTTATTCTTCTTTTCTTATTTTTTTTTTTCTTCTATTTCATTATCTATCTTATATATCTTATATATATATAATATAAATATAATAATAATATAATATAATAATAATATATATTTAATTTTATATTTTTTTTATATATTTTTATATTTTATTTTATTCTTTCCAATTTTCCAATTCTTTCAATTTCAATAGAATCTATTGACTAAGAAATAAAGGACCTTTTTACGAGTGGATTCGTAAAATTGTTTCATCACTAGCCGTAAGTAAGAATCCTATTTTGACTCTGCACCATTGATTCCACTATAATTATGAATTAATAATGGAATAAATACTTCATTTCATAGAGATAAGGGACATCATTCACATGGATATAGTAAGTCTCGCTTGGGCTGCTTTAATGGTAGTGTTTACATTTTCTCTTTCACTTGTAGTATGGGGAAGGAGTGGGCTTTAGAGCTAGGAATATTAATATTACTAATTTAGTACTTTACTGAATAATATAATTCTATCAATTGTGATCGTTTTGCCAAAGCTGAAAAAAAAATACCTTGACTTAGTTTAGTTTATCTATATTCGTTTAATTCTAAATATTAGTAAATATTAGAATTAGATAATTATATATTTTTTATATTATTATTTATTATATTATTTATTATATTTATATTATATTATATATTATTATTATATTATAAATATTAAAATATTAATTAAATATTAATTATTTAAATTATATTATAAATATTAAAATATTAATTAAATATTAATTATTTAATAATTATTTAATTATTAATATTTTTTTTATATTATATAATTTTATAATTTAGAATTATATATATTTTATATATATATATTTTTTTATTTTGTTATTATTATATATATTATATAATTTATATATAATATTTATATAATTTAATAGAATTTATTATATAATTATATTATCTAATAACTATCTAACTAATAATTTAATATTTAATATATATTAGAATATTAGATATGTATAATTGATATGTATAATTATGGTATATATATATATATGATGGTATTATAGTATATGCACACACTATTCTTCCTACATTAATTCTTTAGATGGACTTCCGGATACATATACATAAGCATAAAAAGAGATATAAAAAATCAGGAATTCAAGCAGTTGGTCTTGCAATTATTTTTGATGGATCGAAATGCATACAAGTGGGTGTGGAGAAAAAATATAGAATTTAGAGTGCTATTTAATTTTGATGTATATCTAATATATATTACTAATAAATAATTACTTAATTACTATTAGATTATTAGATCTATATTATTATATACTTTATATACTATGTATTATATACTATGTATTATATACTATGTAGATTATTAGAATTAGATATATATTATATTATTAGATATATATATTATTTATATTATATGTATATAATATATTATTTAATATTTAATTTATTTAATATTATAATATTATTTATTTTA